GAATCGACAATTCAAACTTAGTATCTGAGGCTGCATTAATCGAGGATACACAACAGAAGGAGTTGTTCTATTTCCAAACTTTACCTTCAACAAGCGTAGATTTCTTTTTCTTTTTATCCCGATCCCGAATCGTGTGTCTTTCTCGTAAGACTAAGAGGAATAAAAAAATCAAATCGCACCATCTCTGTAATAGGTAAATGCCTCTTTTTCTCCTGAAGTTGTCGGAATTATTCGTAATAAGATATTGGCTACAATTGAAAAGGTCTTATCAATAAAATTTCCATTTATCCGTGGTCTAGGCATAGGCAGCAATCCATTCGAAAATTCTTAGCATTCCCTCTCTCTCATGGAAACAGGATCCCACAACGAAAAGAATGGTACAGTACGAAATAACATAAAATTAGAGTCATTCAAAATAAAAAAAATATGTGCCTTCTATTCAACTATTCACTATTCAAATTGTTCCTTTTCACAGGAATTGATAAGAACTAAAAACAAAATAGTGCAACCTCATTCGATTTCATTCGAATGGAATCGTATAACCAACGAAGGAAACGATGCCGATGACATTGAAGTTACAGATTAGAAGAACCCGCGAAATTTTGATGGAATTAGGATCCAAAGAAGAAAAAGGATCGAATACTCATAATCAGTCTATGATGAGAAGAGAATAACCGCCTATTTTATTTTGTCTTGTGTACATAGCGGGGATACACGAGACAATCCAAATAGAAAAACAATCCCATAGAAAAGATAGTTTAGGAATTTGTACTAGATCGATGGCCTAGGAGTTTGTTGTTGATAACTCGAAACCTGGATTGGATGAGAAGTCTTAGGATATCGAATCGTAGTCTAACTCGAATGATGATCTAAAGAGATCCATTAATCCGCGTCTATAAAATATAGATCCCTCAATCGGTCGATTTGTTCTAATTTAGAATTTCGTGATTGAATCGGGAAGAAAGGGATACGCCGACAAAGAAGAGAACCTTGTTTTGGCAAACAGGAAGAGTTAACCGTTTTCGCAAGTAAAGCAATTTTCTCTTTATCTCGGGAGCCTCGAAGGAAAGATCTTTCTTTGACTTGGATCCAAAATTTTCTATTTTGATAGCTTTTTATCGTTAGAGTTGATTAGTCGGACCTACCCAATAATTCAGATAAATGACTCGCAATTCACTCGGTTTTTGGGTCATAATCATTATGTAGGAGAGATGGCCGAGTGGTTCAAGGCGTAGCATTGGAACTGCTATGTAGGCTTTTGTTTACCGAGGGTTCGAATCCCTCTCTTTCCGTACCTTCACCCAAGACACCGATCCACAATAGATCAAATAAGAATGGATATCAGTCTTCCATACAGTTAGACCGTTCTTAGATTCTCTCTTCCTAATGGCTGTGGCACGTAAAAGACTGGAAAGAAAGGGGGAGATAAGGAAAGAAAATCTCCCTCTCGATCTATGATACCGAAATAAGAGAAAAATACGGCTCAAACCCTTCTTTCTCTTAACCTTAGGTTAATTTACTTCGCCGAAAGGGAGCAAAGTTGTCCGCACTTTACCTTATTAGAAAAATTTTTTATTTTCGTTCGGTTTAAGTCTGACGAGAATAATATTCGACGACTAGCAATTCATTTATTTCCAAACCGACCCATTTACTATCTATTATTTGATTGACTAATCCTTTAGATTGCACTGGGTCAAGAGTTAAATGGTTTGGTAATTCCTCGTGAGGAAAGGAATCGAGAGAATTTTGAATTAGAACTTTAGATTTTCCGTCATCCTTTGCCGTAATAGTATCTCGGGGTTTGCAGCGATAACTTGGTATGTCTACGATCCGACCATTTACTAAAATATGTCGATGGTTAACTAATTGGCGAGCTCCAGGAATAGTCGGAGCCATACCCAATCGAAAAAGAATGTTATCCAAGCGCATTTCAAGTAATTGTAGTAAAACCTGACCTGTCGGACCTTTGGCCTTTCCGGCGATACGAACGTATTTAAGCAATTGGCGTTCTGTAAGACCATAATGAAAACGCAATTTTTGTTTTTCTTCTAGGCGAATACGATATTGGGATTTTTTCCAAGACCCCGATTGGTTTCTACGATCCTTTCGGTCTTTGGGACTTTTATTAGTTAGGCCCGGTAAAGCCCCCAGCCGGCGTATTTTTTTGAAACAAGGTCCTCGGTAACGTGACATAAAGACTCCTTCCTCTTATTTATATTTCACTCTTATTGATGAAATTTCATTTTACAGAATAAAACTAAACTCAAACTGAACTAAATGAGAAATGAAGTGAAAGTGACTCAAATGTACTATTAAAGAATAACGAGATGAATTGGATAAAGAAATATCCAGCTCTTTCCTTTATATTCTCTATATAGATATAGAAAAAGAAAAGGATAAAGAAATATCCAGCTCTTTCCTTTATATTCTCTATATAGATATAGAAAAAGAAAAGGATCTTTTTATGTCCTAGTTGGAAGTTCCTATAACCTAATAGAAATCGACGACTTTTAGCAAAAGCGGAAGACATTTTTTTCACTAGTCTTTGATTTCAAAAGGACATTACTCACTGATGAAAAATCAAAAAAAGAAAGAGAGAAAAGCCTACTATCGGAATCGAACCGATGACCATCGCATTACAAATGCGATGCTCTACCCTCTGAGCTAAGTAGGCTGACTTGATACGCCTAGGAATTCAATAAACTCTCAGAATCCTTGCTTGCTATTAACTAATTAGAATACCATTTTTTTGAAATTCTGAGCTATTCATAATAAATATGAATCAAAAACAAGAAAATATAGAATTTCAAAAAATCTGAAATCTTATAGAACATAATGATTAATTTGGGCCTATCGAATTTCGACTTCTTTCTCACAATACTATATATAAATAAGAAATGAATAAATATTCAAAAATTTTTTTGTTTTTGAATTCAACCGACATTTGAAATTCTTTTGATTACCCTTCTCTCTTTTCTTCCCTATCATCTATCTTGCAAATTCTAATTTTTGAATGGAATTCTTAGTTATAACAAATGAGACATGCCGCCGCTTTCATTCGGAAAGGTGGAATTTAGGACGAAAAATCGACCGTTTAAGTAATGGAAATTACATAGAAAAGTGATCGGAAGGAGGACAGATAGATATATGGGATGGATCCACTTATATTGAATTGTAGAGACATAAATGATAAAATCGTTTTTGATTGGATCAAAAAGCAAAGATGAGAAAAGACTTTTTCGAGATAGCAATAAGTCTCTACTAAATTCAATAGTGCCGGTAGAAATAAAAGACAAGTGGGAAGGACATCACAGTGAGATCCTAATCTCAAAGGGGGATATGGCGAAATTGGTAGACGCTACGGACTTAATTGGATTGAGCCTTGGTAGGGAAACTTACTAAGTGAGAACTTTCAAATTCAGAGAAACCCTGGAATTAACAAAAATGGGCAATCCTGAGCCAAATCCCGTTTTCTGAAAACAAAGAAAGGTTTGGAAAGCGAAAATCAAAAAGGATAGGTGCAGAGACTCAATGGAAGCTGTTCTAACAAATGGAGTTGATTGTCTTACGTTGGTAAAGGAATCTTTCTCTTGAAACTTCAGAAAGAGTGAAGGATAACCCTGTATAATATACATAGGTAAGGTATGCGTACTGAAATACTATAAAATATCAAATGATTAATGACGACTCGAATCTGTATTTGTTATATGAAAAATGAAAGAATTCTTGTGAATCGATTCAGATTGAAGAATAAAGAGACAAATCATTCACTCCAGAGTCTGATAGATCTTTTGAAGAATTGAGTCATTGGACGAGAATAAAGATAGAGTCCCATTCTACATGTCAATATTGGCAACAATGCAATTTATAGTAAGAGGAAAATCCGTCGATTTTAGAAATCGTGAGGGTTCAAGTCCCTCTATCCCCAAAGAGCCCATTTCGCTGTCTAACGCTTGAGTCTATCCTTTTCTTTATATTGATCCTTTTTTTCGTTAGCGCTTCCAAATTCCTTCTCTTTCCCATTCACCTACGCTTTTACAAACCACTCTGAGCGGAAAGGTTTTTCTCTTCTCACGAGTTTTGTGGGATAGATTATACGTGTACAAATGAACATCTTTGAGCAAGGAATCCCCATTTGAATTTGAATGATTCACAATGGAGATTTTTATTCATCCGGAAACTTACTAAGTTGTTCTTTTGACGATCCAATAAATTCCGGGACCTGGACGAGACTTTCTAATATCCTTTCAATTGACATATACCCAACTTCTCTAGTAAAATGAGGATGCAGTATCGGGAATAGTCGGGATAGCTCAGCTGGTAGAGCAGAGGACTGAAAATCCTCGTGTCACCAGTTCAAATCTGGTTCCTGACACACGATTCATTTGGCTGAGCCTCTATAAAGTAATTGATATGAATCGAGATACATTTTGATTAAATTCCTAAAGAGTCTAGATCATAATACATATTAGCCCTCTCGGTTTTTAGAGAGATATCCCATCTATTTTGATTTGATAGATGGGTAAAGACTTTCTTAGACAAAGTATCTAAGAAATGAGACTCTAGATTTCTATTCTTTTGAGTTGATTTATCCTCTCCTTCAAAAAAAACGAATAGAAATCGAATCCGATATCCTTTCATTCCCTTGTATTTTTTTTCAAATTCTACTTTTGCATTGCCTCCTACATTACATGACTTTATTAGAGTCCGTCTAAGTGATGTGCGCACGACAAAGTTCATGATGCAGAACTCATTTGGTTCATCCTATTGGCTTGGATCATCCGAAATAAGTATCTGTCAAATTTGAGAATCCCAATGAAGCCCTAAGTGTCTTGTTTGTTATCCTAGCCAGACTACAAATGAGACCTAAATTCCTATGTTTCACCGAGAACAGAGCCTGGAATCTCTAGAATTCTAGAAGTGAAGATCCTTGTTTTCTCATTCAATGAGCATCTTGGATTTCATAAAATTTGGGGGCAATATAATCTTTACGCAAAGGC